TCATCTATCCTGCTATTCTCCACGAGAATTCGGATTTATTGGCAAAGAGGCGAAGAAATAGATTAATCATTCCATTCCAATCGATTCAAGAACGAGACAAAGAACTACTAATGCCCCCTTCCGGTATCTCGATTGAAATACCTCTCAATGGCATTTTTCGTAGAAATAGTATTCTTGCTTATTTCGATGATCCTCAATACAGAAAAAAGAGTTCAGGAATTACTAAATATAGGACTATAGGAGTTCATTCCATTTTCAAAAAAGAGGATTTAATTGAGTATCGAGGAGTCAAAGAATTGAAGCCAAAATACCAAATGAAAGTAGATCGATTTTTTTTCATTCCCGAGGAAGTGCATATTTTACCTGAATCTTCTTCCATAATGGTACGGAACAATAGTATCATTGGAGTAGATACACCAATCACTGTCAATATAAGAAGTCGAGTAGGCGGATTGGTTCGAGTGGAGAAGAAAAAAAAAAGGATTGAATTAAAAATCTTTTCTGGGGATATCTATTTTCCTGGAGAGATGGATAAGATATCCCGACACAGCGGCATCTTGATACCACTCGGAACGGTAAAAAAAAAAAATTCTACGGAATCCAAAAAATTAAAAAATTGGATCTATGTCCAATGGATCACACCTACCAAGAAAAAGTATTTTGTTTTAGTTCGACCCGTAATTATATATGAAATAGCGGATGGTATAAATTTAGTAAAACTTTTCCCCCAGGATCTGTTGCAGGAAAGGGATAATCTGGAACTTAAAGTTGTCAATTATATTCTTTATGGAAATGGAAAACCAATTCAGGGAATTTCTGACACAAGCATTCAATTAGTTCGGACTTGTTTAGTCTTGAATTGGGATCGAGACAAAAAGATTTCTTCTATTGAAGAGACCCGCGCTTCTTTTGTTGAAGTAAGTACAAATGGTTTGATTCGAGATTTTCTAAGAATTGACTTAGTGAAATCCCGTATTTCGTATATCAGAAAAAGGAATGATCTCTCCGGTTCAAGATTGATCGCTGATAATGAGTCAGATCGCACTAATATCAATCCATTTTATTCTATTTATTCCAAGGCAAAGATTCAACAACCACTTAGCCAAAATCACGTAACTATTCGTATGTTGTTGAATAGAAATAAGGAATGCCGATCTTTAATAATTTTGTCATCGGATCATTGTTTTCAAATGGTCCCATTCAACGATGTAAAATATCACAATGGGATAAAAGAATCAATTAAAAGAGATCCTCTAATTCCAATTAGGAATTCGTTAGGCCCTTTAGGAATAGCCCTTCAAGTTGCAAAGTTTTATTCATTTTACCGTTTAATAACTCATAATCAGATCTCGATAACTAAATATTTGCAACTTGACAATTTAAAGGAAACTTTTCAAGTATTTAAATATTATTTAATGGGCGAAAACGGGAGAATTTATAAGCCTGATCTATGCAGTAACATCGTTTTGAATCCATTCCATTTTAATTGGCATGTTCTCTATCATAATTATCATCATAATTCTTGTGAAAAAAGATGTACAATAATTAACCTTGGGCAATTTCTTTGTGAAAATGTGTGTATAGCTAAAAACGAACCACACCTAAAATCGGGTCAAGTTCTAATTGTTCAAATGGATTCTGTAGTAATAAGATCGGCTAACCCTTATTTGGCGACTCCAGGAGCAACTGTTCATGGTCATTATGGAGAAATGCTTTATGAAGGAGATATATTACTTACATTTATATATGAAAAATCGAGATCTGGTGATATAACACAGGGTCTTCCAAAAGTGGAACAGGTATTAGAAGTGCGTTCGATTGATTCAATATCGATGAACCTAGAAAAGAGAGTTGAGGGTTGGAACCAGCGTATAACAAGAATTCTTGGCATTCCCTGGGGGTTCTTGATTGGTGCTGAGCTAATTATTGCGCAAAGTCGTATTTCTTTGGTTAATAAGATCCAAAAGGTTTATCGATCCCAGGGGGTGCAGATCCATAATAGACATATAGAAATTATTGTGCGTCAAATAACATCAAAAGTATTGGTTTCAGAAGATGGAATGTCTAATGTTTTTTCACCCGGTGAACTAATTGGATTGTTGCGAGCTGAACGAACGGGACGTGCTTTGGAAGAAGCGATCTGTTACCGAGCCCTATTATTGGGAATAACGAAAACATCTCTGAATACTCAAAGTTTTATATCCGAAGCGAGTTTTCAAGAAACTGCTCGAGTTTTAGCAAAGGCCGCTCTCCGGGGTCGTATCGATTGGTTGAAAGGTCTGAAAGAGAACGTTGTTTTAGGAGGGACGATACCCGTTGGTACCGGATTCAAAAGATTAATGCACCGTTCAAGGCCAAAGCAACATAACAAGATTACTTTGAAAAAAAAAATTTTTCGAGGGAGAAATGAGAGATATTTTATTCCATCACAGAGAATTATTTGATTTTTTCATTTCAAAGAATTTATGTGATATATCAGAGCAATCATTTCGAGGATTTA